ATGCAATTGAACTTAGTAAGTGCATATTTAAGCCGTTGGGTGTTTTCCACTAATCATAAAGATATCGGCACATTATATCTCGTGTTTGGTGTTGGGGCCGGTATGATAGGAACAGCTTTCAGCATGTTGATAAGGTTAGAACTTTCCGCCCCCGGAACTATGTTGGGGGACGACCATCTTTATAATGTAATCGTGACTGCGCATGCCTTTGTTATGATCTTTTTCCTGGTGATGCCAGTGATGATAGGGGGGTTTGGGAATTGGTTGGTGCCGCTATATATCGGTGCACCAGATATGGCCTTCCCGCGACTAAATAACATTAGTTTCTGGCTCTTGCCCCCCGCCCTAATACTATTGTTGGGCTCAGCCTTTGTTGAACAGGGGGTTGGGACAGGTTGGACGGTGTATCCGCCCCTCGCGGGCATTCAAGCGCATTCGGGGGGGGCCGTGGACATGGCCATATTTAGCCTCCACTTGGCCGGGGTCTCTTCCATCTTAGGGGCTATGAATTTTATCACCACTATATTTAATATGAGGGCCCCGGGTATGACAATGGACAGATTGCCGCTATTTGTGTGGTCTATCTTAATCACCGCCTTCTTATTGTTACTGTCTTTGCCCGTATTGGCCGGGGGCATAACCATGCTGTTGACAGATAGGAACTTTAACACTACCTTCTTTGACCCCGCCGGAGGGGGGGACCCGATTCTGTTTCAACATCTCTTTTGGTTTTTTGGCCATCCGGAAGTTTATATCCTAATATTGCCCGGTTTTGGGATGATCTCCCAAATAATTCCCACCTTTTCTGCTAAAAAACAAATTTTTGGATACTTGGGCATGGTCTATGCAATGTTATCTATTGGGGTATTGGGCTTTATTGTGTGGGCTTGGAGATGGGCGGCCGGCGGGGCGACCTGCCGTGCTATTACCCGACTGTATGCGGGAACACCCCTACCCCCCCTGGGGGGGGCCCACTAACTACTAGCGCCGCCGCTCGCGGGGGCGCAGTAAAAAAGTTAGTGGGGGGTCAACCCGCAGACAACCGGGCCCCACCCGCCCCTTGTGGGGGGGGGAGCCCGGGGGTCGCAGAGACTACACGTCGGGCCCCTAGTGATTTAAGCAACCCCCGCCCCTTCGGGGCGAGGGTTGCTGGACTTCCTAAAAAGGACAGTCTTAGACTTGTGACCGTGGGTCCCCCTAGTGACCTACGGCTACTGGACTTTGGTGCAGGGCCCCCACCCAAAGGGAGGCGGTTATCCCTAGCTTCAGCTAGGCCAGAAGGCCTTAGCCTTCTGGGAATGGAACCAGTATGGTGGGCCGTCGGCCTCTTTGAGGCCGGGGGGACTCTAGCGTTAGTCGGCGAGGGAGTCAGAGCTAGCTTGGGCAGCCCCGCTGGGTGCCCCCGGACCCTACATAGGTTTAAGGGGGCCGTAGGCATGGGGACCCTCGTGGGAGGGGAGCCCCGAGGTTGCGATTGGGTGTTGTCCCCCAAGGGGAATGAGGTTAACAAGATATTGAAGTTTATTAATTTAATTAATGGAAGGCTAATAACTTTAAAATATAACCTCCAATTGATGGAAGTTATTAAATTTGTTAATCATAAATATGGCACCCACATTGTGTATCTGGGCCCAGGCGCCATGGCTCCCAACAACAGTTGATTGGCGGGGTTTGTGGAGGGGGCCGGAGGCTTTCACGTGGCCCTCGGGGCCTCGCCACCCCCCGGGAGCCGATTGGTCGCCGCGGGGGGCATTGTTGTTACACAAAAGGAGAGGTATGTTTTAGATTTAATAAACAAATTGCTGCCGGGGCGAGTCTCTTTGTCGAACAATCCCCGGGGGCAGTATCAATATTTAGCTTACACTTGCACCAGGTGAAGCAAATATTTAGCCAGGTATCCCCTAAGGGGGGTAAAACATATCCAACATATGTGTTGATTAAAGTGCAACCTCCGCTCTCCCAGAAGGCCATAGCAACCCCCGCCCTCCCTTAAGGGAGGCCTCCTAAGGAGGGAGGGAGTTCCTTTAGCCTTATGACCTAGCTAGAGCGGGCGGGCACCAAGTCTAAAGTGGGTAACCTTCGCCCCCTTCGGGGCGAGGGTTCCTTTAAATCACTAGAGGTGAAGATATAGTCCGATCCTCCCCCGTAAGGGGGGGGGTAGAGTAGTATAGCGCGCTCGCCCACCCTAACGGGTGGCGATTGCCCCCGGCCCAACCTTGCCTTAAGGCCGGAGGCCAGAGTGGCTATACAATATTGCACCACATGTTTACAGTAGGGATGGACATAGATACCAGAGCCTATTTCACTGCCGCCACACTGATAATCGCCGTTCCAACCGGGATTAAGGTGTTCAGCTGGTTGGCCACTATTTATGGCGGCGCCCTCAGATTGGACACCCCCATGCTATGGGCGATAGGGTTTGTTTTCTTATTTACCGTAGGGGGGTTGACCGGGGTAATCTTGGCCAATAGTTCTTTAGATGTGGTTCTCCACGACACATACTATGTGGTTGCCCATTTCCACTATGTATTATCCATGGGGGCCATTTTTGCCATTTTTGGCGGGTTTTATTATTGGTTTGGGAAAATCACAGGCTATTGCTACAATGAAGTTTATGGGAAAATTCACTTCTGGTTAATGTTTATCGGGGTGAATTTGACCTTTTTCCCCCAACACTTCTTGGGCCTAGCGGGCCTACCTAGGCGTTACTCCGATTTTGTAGATAGTTTTGCTGGTTGGAACCTGGTGTGCTCCCTGGGGTCAACCATATCCATTGTTGGGGTACTGTGGTTTGTGTTTCTAGTTTATGATGCCTATGCCAGGGAGGTGAAATTTATTGGTTGGATCGAGAACAGCGGGGCTAGTTGGACTTCCCTCGAGTGGGTGCAGCCTTCCCCCCCTCAACCCCACACCTATAATGAGCTACCCTTCGTCTATGGGCCCACCACCGCAAGGGGGGTGGGGCCGCAATAGGCACCCCTAGCCTTCGTACCAACGGAGGGAATGGAGCCGGCATGGTGCCCATTGACTCGCCAATGTATTATAAATATATAATAGTGGCAATTTTACTGTTATTATTGGGGGTGTTGGGCATTGTCCTCAACCGAGGTCACCTTATAATAATGTTGATGTCCATAGAACTGATATTATTGGCCGCCTCTTTCTTATTTTTAATAAACTCTGTGGTAATAGATATTTTGATTGAACAAATCTTTACAATTATGATTTTAACGGTTGCGGCGGCGGAGTCCGCTATTGGTTTGGCCATATTGGTGGCCTATTACCGAATAAAAGGGACTATTGCTGTCAAATCCCTCAATTGACTTAGGGGCTAATCCGGGGAGGGGCCCCCACCCCTCCCCGAAGGCCTTCCATCGTAGATGGCTACTAGGTAGCAGCCCTCTGGCCTAGCTGCCTTTCGGGCCAGCTATGGCGGGCGGGGGTTGAGAAGAAAGATGCCACAATTAGATGCAGCCACTTATTTAACTCAATATAGATGGACCCTGATAACTCTGTTTTTATTATTCTCCCTATTGGTGGCTTCTATTTTACCTACTATTAAAACAAATTGGCTCATAAGGAGATCTGTAATGGGCGGTTGGGCGACCCAAGGGCCCTCTGGGGGCTTGGGAGTGAAGAAAGAGGTTGTTGCAATTTGGAAAGACCTAGACTAATCCGCCCCCGAAAGCCCTGCTACAAAGATATCCCGCCTGCGGTCACTTGCACGCCGCCCCCCCTAGCTGCCTTCGTGTAACGAAGGCCTTTCAGAGAAGCTATGGCGGGCGGCGGTGGCTGCGCAACCTTCGTAGAAGGTGGCGGTTCCTTGAATAGGAAATGTCGAGACATTACTCGACACCTCTCGGAATGTGTGCCGCTTATTTTGATCAATTTAAAATAGTGAGTTTAGTCGCCCTTACTAATTCATCCATGATGATGATATTAGCGGTGGTTGTTGGCCTATTGTTGTTTAGGGGAACTAAATTAATCCCCAATAGATGGCAGTCCATTATGGAATCAATTTATAGTCATTTCCATGGTGTAGTTAAAGATAATTTAGGGGCGGAAGGGTTGAAGTATTTCCCCTTTATTATATCCCTTTTTACCTTCATCGTGTTTTTGAATGTATTGGGCCTATTCCCCTATGTGTTTACCCCCACAGTTCATATAGTCGTCACGTTGGGCCTATCCTTTTCTATTGTGATAGGTGTGACTTTGGGGGGGCTCTGGAAATTCAAATGGAATTTCCTCAGCATATTAATGCCAGATGGGGCTCCTTTGGGGTTAGCCCCCCTGTTAGTAGTAATAGAAACTGTAAGTTACGTTTCTAGGGCCATCTCTTTGGGGGTTCGTTTGGCGGCCAATCTCTCGGCCGGCCATTTGTTGTTTGCCATTTTAGCCGGGTTCGGTTTTAATATGTTAATTGCTGGGACCTTCCTTAGTTTGTTCCCCCTGTTAATCATGGTCTTTATAACCTTATTGGAGATGGCAGTGGCCGTGATTCAGGCCTATGTGTTTTGTTTACTAACCACAATCTATTTGGGGGACACGGTCGCCCTGCATTAGTCCTTGGCCCCCCCCAGGGGGGGCCCATCCCCCGCCCCTCCGGGGCACCCACGCCGCGGGGGGGGCGGGCGATTATCGGGGGGCCACGATCCGGTTGCAGGTAAAATGGCTGACGGGTGGCGGTTCCTTGCAATCCTTTGGTTTTGGGGAAAATAGAAGACAAGTGGACCTTCTAATACATGCTAGTGCATGCCCCCCCCTATGGGGGGGCCTGCCCGCGCACAGGTGAGGAAACCCGGCTACCCCACCCCCAGGCTTCGCCGGGGGGCTGGGCCGGAGACGTATTAGGTATGAGGGCGGTATTAAAGACCCACCCTGCCGAAGATGCGCGACAATCAACCCGGAGTCACACTTTCACTGAAACAAGGGGAAGGCTCATTAAGTCCGTCGAGGACGAGGCAGCAGTAGAGAATATTGTGCAATATACGGCAGTATGACACAGAGAGCACACGCCCTCTTGGCCTGTCCAACTAAGTGCCAGCAGACGCGGTTAGACTTAGGGGCCAAGCCTTTATGAGCAAAGGGGCGTAAAGGGTGTGTAGGCCGACTGCCCCACCCCCCCAAGGTGGTAAATGGAATTTTTCTGTAGCGGTAGAATGTGCGGATAGAAAATAGAACCCCAAAAGCAGAAGCAATTTACCGCGGGGCGGGAGGGGGGGCCCCTTGGGGCGCCCCTCCGGGCCACGGGCTGAAACACGAGGGTGTGGGGAACAAACAGGATTAGAGACCCTGGTAGTCCACACTGTAAACGATGGAGAAAATGCGAATGCAGCCCCGAAAGGCAGCAATCTCCCGCCTGAGTAGTACGATCGCAAGATTAAAATTCAAAAAATTTGGCTGTTCACCGTTTCGATTAGAGGAGCGTGTAGTTTAATTCGATAAACCGCGAGATACCTTACCCAAACTTGAATCCTTGAGGATTCCAAGGAATCCTTATGGACCGGTATTGCATGGCCGTCGTCAGTTCGTGTATGAAACCTTAAACGGACCCAACCCGAGGATTAGCCGCGGATGAAGTCAGGTCTTATGGTCCCAATGTTTGGGGATAATATGCGCTACATTTTCTTATACAATGGGAAACCTGGGAGGTGAAACCCAAAAGTGAGAGTTCGGTAGGCTATTGGAAGATGGCCGAAAGTTGAATTTAATAGTAATCGGAAAGTATAGCGTTCCGGTGAAAATGGTCTAGGTGTTAGCACAAATCGCCCGTCACCTTAACTTAGGATGATGGTTCGGACGCCGCCGCGCCCCCACGGGCCCCGGCGGTTACGGGCCCCTACGAAGTTAAGCAAGTCGTAACATAGTGAGGGGAGGGGAACCTCCCCTTGGGGCCACCCCCAAGCCCCCCGCCCCCTAGCTGCCTTCGTGTTAACGAAGGCCTTTCAGAGAAGCTAGGCCAGAGGGCCAAAGGCCTTCGTACCAACGGAGGGAAGGGGCGACGGTTGCATGCACATGAGTGAGCCTTTATTTCTAAGTACAATCACATTGGGCTTAATAATTTATAGTGTCAAGGGTTTGACCCTAAAAATCTCAATTCTAACGTTATTAATTACAAGCTGATGGAGTTTTTCTGAGGGGGCCGGCCTTTTTTTCCCCATTGAGCTTTTACAAGGTTGCAAGGCTTGACTTGCCTGTCAAGGACTTGGCGGGATTTCTTTGGGGGGATACAACGGACTATTGACCATAAACAGTTGGGCGAAGGGGACTGAATTACTTGTTCTTGTCGGCGCCACCGCAGTTTTAATGATGCTCGACCCCCCTCTCCAAAGGGAGATGACAACTACAGGGGCTGCACCCGCGGGGGCCAACACCCCAATTTTAATCCTAATGGTGGCATTGGGGGGCGTCCTCTTGGTGTCGTCTAGTAACTGGCTTTCTGTCTATTTAGCCATTGAGCTGCCCACCCTCTCCTTATTTATACTAGCCGCCCAAAAGAGGGGGTCCGGCCATAGCGCCGAATCAGGCTTAAAATATTTTGTGCTGGGGGCGCTTTCCTCGGGGCTGTTCTTGTTTGGATGTGCCATGATGTGCGGATTGACGGGGGGGACCAGCGTGCCCTGTACCGATCTGGTACTAGGTCAGGCCCCCGGGGGTGCCATGCCCCCGATGGGAGGCCTACTGATCACAGTGGCGCTGTTGTTTAAGCTGTCGGCCGCCCCATTCCATATGTGGGCCCCCGACGTATATGACGGTGCGCCGACCACGACCACCGCTTTGTTGGCGATTGTGCCAAAGGTAGCCATATTTTCTATTTTAGTTTCAATTGGCCCGGCAATAAACATATTATTGATTGGTGCTATATTTTCAATGATCGTGGGCGCCATTGGGGCTTTAAACCAAACAAAAATCAAACGCCTAATAGCCTATAGTGGGATAGGACATATGGGGTTTATACTTTGGGGGATGGAGATTGGGTCTTTTGAAAGTATTCAAGCCAGCCTGGTATATATGATTTTATACGTGACAATGTCTATTAGCATTTTTGCTATAATATTGGCCCTGGGGGTGGTTAGGAATTTAATAGTGGAGTTTAGTGGCCTCTCCAGGAGAGAGCCGGCTTTGGCTATAACATTGGCCCTAACTCTCCTTTCGATTGCGGGTATCCCCCCCTTAGTTGGATTCTTAAGTAAATGGTTGGTGTTGTTGCCGGGGGTGGTTAATCAATATTATTTAGTCTCGGTTTTAGCCGTGGTCTGCTCGGTCATAGCTGGCGTTTATTATGTTAGAATAGTAAAAATTATCTACTTTCAAGCTGATTCTTCCCTTTTAATTGGCATAAAAACGCTTAGGGGGGAGAATAGAATAAATTTAAGAAAGGCTTTGCTAATTGGTGCTAGTTTATATGTGATTGGGTTCACAATTGCCTCCCCCAATTTACTGTTACAACTGGCCCATTGGGCCACAGTGGGGCTGTTCTAGATCCAAGCATTATAATAATGCTTGGATCATGATAATCAAGATTATCGAGCCGAAGGGGCGCCACCCCCGCCCGCCCCAGAAGGCTATGCCTTCTGTGGTGGGCGGCGGTGGGGGCCCCCATGCCGGTCCCTTCGGAACCGCCACCCTTTGGGCGGGTGCCCGCCGTAGGGTGGACTAACGGCAAGTCGCCGGGCTCATGACCCGGTCATGCAGGTTCAACTCCTGCCCCTACAACATTACGAGAGAAGTCTCGACATTATCAATGTTGGAATGCAACGTCGGTTTGAGTAAAAAGAGTGACGAATGGAGAACTAGGGTGCACTAAAGAGGACGGAGCCCCCCGAAATGGCGGAGGAGAGACTTTGAAGCCCTAATGTCCTGCGCGGCAACGCAGCGGGGGGGCCAGGGGAGCGAAACATCCCAGTACCGGGCCCCCCACCCCCCTCCCCACCCCATAGTGGGTGTTTCGGGGGGGGGCACAGTAAAAATCAAACGAGATTCCGCAAGTGGCGGCGAGCGAAAGCGGACGGGCCCTTTCCCGTAGGACCCCCCGGCCCGGCCGGGGGGCGGGGGTCGCCCACCCAGGGGCGGGCGAGTAGTGATGGGAAGATGGGTGGCCACACATCCAAGGCTTAATAACTAGTGTCACACCGAAAGAGGGGAGTACTGTGAAGGAAAGTTGAAAGAGACTTGAAAAGACCTTGAAATGAGTCACTTAAAGCAGTTGTAACACAACGTACCTTTTGTATAATGGGTCCACGAGATAAAATTTGGCAAACTTAAAGTGCAATCTCGCAGCCACCCCGCAGGGGATGGCTGGGGGGATTGTTCTTGGCCCCTAAGGTGTAGTGAAAGCAAGGGGGGGGATACCCCCACCCCTCAGTCAAATTTCCCGAAACCAAGTGATCTAGCCATGGGCAGTTTTTAGGAACGAACCGGTGGTTGTTGCAAAAACCTCGGACGACCTGTGGTTAGGGGCGAAACGCCAATCGAACTTGGAGATAGCTGGTTTTCTGCGAAAACTATTGAAGTAGTGCGTCCACAATTCAAGGAACCTTCACCCGAATGGGTGGCGGTTGCTAGTTGGAGAAGTCGAATCAAGATTTGCATTCTCCGATGAGAATGGCTTGGAATGCGGTAAAGCCCGACCCCCCGAAGCCGGGGGATTAACTATGAAGAAAAAAAGCCAGAGTGGGACAGACAGACTGTGGGCGATAAGGTCGACGGTCTAAAGGGGAGAAGCCCTAACCAGAAGTTAAAGTCATTAATAAAATTTAGTGTAAAAGAGATATTGGGTTTAGACAATGGAGAAGTAGGCTTGGAGCCAGCCACCTTTGAGAGATGACGTAGCAGTTCACTCAAGAAATTCTTTTATCTCTAAAATTATGGTGGCTAAAGTTGAACTGAAACTCTGGGGGCGAAATAACAAGGTGGCGGTTGCGAGGCCTTCTTCGAAGACTTGAACCCCCGCCCTTCGTTATGTTTGTCCGGTAGCAGAACGTACTGTTAATTGTTCAGTGAGAGCCCCACACGGCATCAGAAGTGATAATGTGGACATGAGTAAAAAATCATAGGATCACTCCCCCCCTGGTTTCCCATATTAGTTATGGGGTTAAACAGCCCCTAAAATTGCAGCCCCAAAGGTTGCGTTAATGGGGGCCATGAGTAATAGACGCACAAAGTGCCAGGAAAGAATTATTCAAGGGCATCGGTAAATCGAAGGTGATAACCATCTTTCGGCGCCGCACTGTACTAAACTAACTAAAGTGGGGGATAGTGAGGGGATAAATTTCCTTAAGGAACTCGGCAAAATCCCAATGGCCCACCAGGGCATATATTGGAACACGGGCCTCGACTGTTTACCAAAAACATAGCCCTCGGCCAATATGAAAATAGAAGTATGGAGGGTGAGGCCTGCCCAATGGTTGTATCTAAAAGCGGTTGATAAAAGTCGACCGCGTAAGGACAATTGAATGGCCGCGGTAACACTGACCGTGATAATGTAGCGTAATCAATAGCCAATTAATTGTTGGCCAGTATGAATGGCGCCACGAAGGCCCCACTGTCTTAAGGAAATTCCCAGTGAAATTGAATTCGTAGTGAAGATGCTACGTCCAATTTGTTAGACGAAAAGACCCCGTTGAGCTTTACTGGGGCACTTACACGGCCCCGGCCTTCAAGACTGGGTTGATAAGCCAAGGCTTACCATACCTAGGGACCGGCCGAATTTAAATGGGCGGCTTAGACTATGTGGCAGCCCCCCCCGTCGGGGCAGATGAAACCCCACTCCCCCATGTCAAAGGGGCTAACCCCCCCCCTTGGGGGGGACAGTGTAAGTAGGACAGTTTGGTTGGGGCGACCGCCTTTTAGAGAGTAACGAAGGTGCGCTTAAGGTGCGTAATTAATGACTGAAGCCTGACTGCGAGGGGGACACCCCGAGCAGACACCCCCAAGCCCGCCCTCGCCTTCGTACCAACGGAGGGAGGGCGGCGGTGGGGTGGGCCATAGTGACCCGTTAATTTAGAGTGGAATAGTTAACGATCAACGAATAAAAGTTACCACGGGGATAACAGCGTAATATCGTTAGAGAGTTCACATCGACGACGATGTTTGCGACCTCGATGTTGAATTGCGGCATCCTGGGGTGCAGCCGCTCCCAAGGGTTGGTCTGTTCGTCCATTAAAGCCGTACATGATTTGAGTTAAAAGCGTGGTAACACAGCTTGGTTTCTATCTACAAATTGAAGAAACATCGATATAACTATCTTCTAGTACGAAAGGACCGAAGGATTAGTGATCCTCTTATTTTTTATAAGTTACGATCAACCCATTGACCTCAACCCCTCCCCCTCCCGGGGAGGCGAGGGGTCTCTCAGCTAATCACTGACCGCTTCTAAAGTGGGAAAGTCATATCGAAATGTTTGGGCCCATTATAGGGGGGCTAAAAACCCCACCATCACGAGCGATGGTGGCCAGCCCTCGGGCTGGGATTAATCCAGTGACCGTAGGTCACTAGCGGTACCCACGGTCGCAAGGCCTATCGGTGATCCAGGGAACCGCCACCCGTTCCCAGAAGACTGCTACCTAGTAGCCATCTACGATGGAAGGAACCCCCTGCGGGGGTTGCACAGCCTTCTGACCTAGCTTCGGCTAGGGTCCTACCGGACCGCACCTTCCACGCCCACCATCCCTCAGAATGGTGGCCAGCCTTAAGGCTGGGAGGTTGCAATCTTTCGATTATAACCAAGGCTCTTTTTAAAGAGCAGCCTGTGGCTCAAGGCTAGGAACCGTCGCCCCGGGAGGGGCGAGGGCTCCTGGCCTTACCAGCAAGGATGACCAAAGGTCTATGTATCTTTTAGTTATATTGGCCCCCCTTTTGGGGGCCTTAACATCAGGGTTTTTTGGTAGAAAAATAGGAGAAAAAGGTGCTGGAATTTTTACTTCGGCCTGTTTAATTTTAAGTTTGTCCTGGTCTGCCTTGATATTTTATGAAACCACCTTAAATTCTTCTACAACATACATAAAACTATGGAGGTGGCTCGACTCAGATTTATTGACCACCTATTTTGGCTTACAATTCGATAGTGTTACTGCCACGATGTTGATCGTGGTTACAGGTGTATCCACTTTAGTTCATATTTTTTCTACCGCATACATGGACGGCGACCCCCATCTTCCCCGATTTATGTCATATTTGTCATTATTTACATTTTTTATGATCTTATTAGTGACTAGTGACAATTACCCACAATTATTTATTGGTTGGGAAGGGGTGGGGCTATGCTCTTATTTATTAATAAATTTTTGATTGACCAGAATTGAGGCCAATAAGGCGGCCATAAAAGCCATGTTGGTCAATCGAGTGGGGGACATTGGGTTAGTTTTAGCGATGTTTGCTATTTGGGAGGAATTTGGGTCTTTAGATTTTTCTTCAGTCTTCAACGCCGCCCCGGTTGCCGCTGAAAGCCATATTACCTTGATATGTTTATTTTTGTTTATCGGGGCAGTTGGTAAATCTGCACAATTGGGGTTGCACACTTGGTTACCGGATGCTATGGAAGGTTAACGTTGGGCCGTCTTGTCTAAGTAATTAGTTATGATTATAAATCCACTGTATGCTGGGAAAACCTACCGCACCCCACCTCCCAGCCTTAAGGCTGGCCACCATGGCTATGGTGGGCTAAAAGGTTGCAAGGAACCCTCGCCCCGTCCTCCCTTAAGGGAGGCCTCCAAAGGAGGGAGGTTGGGGAAAATCCTTTACTATCTCTGGGAGATGCTTTCAAGGCCTATCGAGGCCGCTATAGCGGCCTTTATAGGAGGTTGAATAGGAGGTTGATCAGCCGGTAACAAAAACCGAAGGTTAGGATTTCCCCCTTCGTTGTTGGAACCCCCGAGACTTTATGTGGAAACCACTTGCGAGTAAGCCGCCCCCCTAAAGGGGGGGGAGTAGAGGCGAGACCGGTTCAAGTCCGGCTGCCCCCTAGATGGTCGTCACAATAATCCACCTAATTATAAAAATATTAGTGATAGTTGTCCCATTACTTGTTGCAGTGGCTTATTTAACTTTAGCCGAACGGAAAGTTTTGGGGTATATGCAAGCTAGAAAAGGACCAAATGTAGTAGGGGTTTATGGGCTATTACAGCCTTTGGCTGATGGTGTAAAGTTGTTCGCTAAAGAGATGGTGATCCCCCACCACGCGAATCTTTTCATATACGTAGCCGCCCCTATATTATCATTTACCTTGGCCCTAATCGCTTGGGGGGTTATTCCTTATGAAAGGGGGGTTTTAATAAGTGATTTAAAGATAGGAATCTTGTATTCATTGGCTATCTCCTCCATAAGCGTTTATGCCATACTAATGTCCGGGTGGTCTAGTAATTCTAAATATGCTTTTTTAGGAGCGATTCGGGCCGCGGCCCAAATGGTTAGTTATGAAGTTTCCATCGGGTTAATACTCATTACTGTCATTTTGTGCGTGGGCTCCTTAAATATAACTGAGATAGTACTAGCTCAAGGAAATAGTGTTTGATTTTTTTTTCCTCTTTTCCCCGCTGCTATGATGTTTTTTGCTTCCGCGTTAGCCGAAACAAATCGGGCCCCCTTTGATTTGACAGAGGGGGAGTCAGAGTTGGTGTCCGGATATAATGTCGAGTACGCCTCGATGTCCTTTGCTCTGTTTTTCCTTGCCGAATATGCCCACATTATATTAATGAGTTGTATGACAACTATATTATTTTTGGGGGGATGACTCTCACCAATCATGTTTTTAAAAGGAGGGGCTTGATGGTTTGGTATAAAAACTGCCTTTATCATTTTATTGTTTATTTGAATAAGGGCCTCCTTCCCTAGAATGCGGTATGATCAATTGATGGCGCTACTATGGAAATCTTATCTGCCTCTAAGTTTAGCTTTGGTTGTTTTGGTTGCCGGCGTTTTACTGGGTTTTAATGGCCTACCCCCCAGTTGGTGCTAACTCGTAGGGCCCATAAGGCCCAAAGGGCCTTATGGGGACGGCAGAATGGTTGCCCTTTTCGGTCCAGCATTCCCCCGGGAATGGTTTCAAGGCTAAAGGAACCCCCTGCGGGGGTTGCACAGCCTTACGGGACCGACTGTCCCTTCTAGGAACCATTCCCTTGAGAATGTCGAGCCATTCCCTTGGGAATGTCGAGACATTCCCTTGAGAATGTACACGGAGTTTTATGGGATTTTAGTTTTATTAATTTTTAGTGTAATTCTTTCCGCCATTATTTCCGGCGCCTCTTATGTTTTAGGGGTGAAGCAGCCGGACCGGGAGAAAGTCTCCGCTTACGAATGTGGGTTTGATGCCTTCGGGGCCCCCGGGCGCCCCTTTTCGGTCCGGTTTTTCTTAATTGGTATTTTGTTTTTAATTTTTGATTTGGAAATTTCTTTCCTTTTCCCTTGGAGCATAATATATAATCAAATTTCTCCTTTTGGGTTTTGAACCATGGTGGTGTTTTTGGTCATTCTCACCCTCGGCCTAATCTATGAGTGAATAAAGGGCGGCCTAGAGTGGGAGTAGAAGGTGGCGGTTCCTTGTAACCGTAGGTTGCACCCCTACGGGGGTCGCAAGGTAGGCAAGTTGTAAAGTGGAAGATAAAGTCCCATCCGCCACGGGAGTGGCGGCGTGCCGAGGCGGCGGGGTACCCCGCCGCCTCGGCCAATTATCATACCAACCCCGGTATCCGCCCTAATTCACGCCGCAACCATGGTTACGGCGGGTGTTTTTTTATTAATTCGGTCCGCCCCCCTGTTGGAACAAGCGCCATTGGCTCTGATGGTAGTGACCGTCGTGGGGTCCATGACCGCGTTTTTTACTGCCACGGTCGGGTTGGTTCAAAATGACCTAAAAAAAGTAATTGCTTATTCGACCTGTAGTCAATTGGGGTACATGGTGGTGGCCTGTGGGATTTCCCATTACTCCATAAGTTTATTTCACTTAATGAACCACGCCTTTTTTAAGGCTTTGCTGTTTTTAAGTGCCGGGTCTGTCATCCATGCCATGGCCGATGAACAAGACATGAGGAAAATGGGGGGGCTAATAAAATCCACCCCCTTTACTTATACTATGATGGCCATTGGTTCCCTCTCTTTAATGGGCTTCCCTTATTTAACGGGCTTTTATTCTAAAGATCTAATTTTGGAGCTAGCTTACGATCAATATTATTTAGCCTTCGCCCATTGGTTGGTGGTCTTTTCCGCACTATTGACGGCTTTTTACTCAATTCGATTAATCTATTTGACCTTTATTGCCGACACAAGCTCAAAGAAAGAAGTTTTTATGCAGGCCCATGAGGGCTCTTGGAACTTAACTTTACCCCTAATACTGTTGGCTTTGGGGAGTATTTTCGTGGGCTATTTAACCAAAGAGGTACTTTGGTCATTTCAGGCCACACTCCCCCCCATTATCCCAATTTCTATCAAATTGCTGCCTGTAATTTTTAGCCTCTTAGGGGCAACCTCGGCTTTTGTGCTCTATCATTGCTCCACCCGCGCCTTTAGTGTGCCAACCCCGGCCATTAGTTTGGCCAGTTATGCTTTTTTATATTCTGCTTGGCAGTTCAATTACATTATAAACTATTTCTTGGTAAGAAACGTGTGGGGATTGGGCCATCTAATCTCGTACCGAGTCCTAGATAAGGGGGTGTTGGAATTGGTCGGCCCCAAGGGAATATCAGACCGAATGGTCCAATTAACTCAAGGGATTAGCAATTTACAATCTGGTTTAGTTTTTAATTATGCCCTAATAATATTAATTGGTGCCGCGGTGTTTATTTGGGGAACCGTCTGGCCCCTTTACTAATTTTCGACCCCCCCAACGGGGGGTCGTTGCATGGGGGGGGTAGGTTAAGGTAGACCGTTGGCCTTCAAAGCTAAAAGTGTGGGTTCAAGCCCCGCCCCCCCTGCATGTCCCCAGCGGGGGCACCACAGCCAAGGGGTCCCGCGAATTGGGGCATGGGCCCCCCCCCTAGAAAATGACAACATTAAGCCGCCTATTACTTAGCACTATCCCCTTTGGGGAGAGAGACCTGCCGGAGCCTTGGCAATTAGGCTTTCAAGATGCTGCCCACCCGGTGATGGAAGAGATAATCTTTTTTCATGATCAGATCATGTTTCTATTGGTCATTATTATTACAACGGTGTTATGGTTAATTGTTAAGGCTTTGGGTGGCAAATCTTACCACAGATATTTAGTTGACGGGACCTTATTAGAAATAATTTGAACCATAATCCCGGCAATTCTATTAGTTTTCCTAGCCTTCCCCTCTTTAAAGTTATTATATTTAATGGATGAGATAATGGACCCCGCTTTGACCATTAAGGCGATAGGCCATCAATGGTACTGGTCCTACGAATACTCAGACTATCGGGCGGAGACATTAGAGTTTGACTCCTATATGGTCCCCACTTCGGATTTAAACACTGGTGATTTTAGATTGTTAGAGGTGGACAATCGGCTTGTCGTTCCTATTAACACACATATTAGGGTGTTAGTTACCGGGGCGGACGTTTTGCATTCATTTGCAGTCCCCTCTTTGGCCATAAAGATGGATGCTGTTCCAGGCAGATTGAACCAAACTAGTTTCTTTGTAAAAAGGCCCGGCACTTTTTATGGCCAATGCTCTGAAATTTGTGGCGCCAACCATTCTTTTATGCCCATAGTGGTGGAGGCGGTTTCTTTAAATAAATATATAAATTGGGTGCTATCCCTACAGTCCAGTTCCTAGAAGGGACAGTCGCTCCCGTAAGGCTGTGCAACCCCCGCAGGGGGTTCCTTCCATCTACGATGGCTACTAGGTAGCAGCCTTCTGGGGGCGGGTGGCGGTTCCCCTTACGGGTGGGGGCCTCCGGCCCCCTATCGTACCGTTCCCCCCTAAAGGGGGCAAGGTTGAATGGTTCAACCCCCCTAAGCCCGCGGGGGCCCTGCGGGGCCCCCCTCTCACGAGGGCCACCATGGCTATGGCGGGCTCTATCCTCCTCCCTCGCTGGCCCGAAAGGCAGCTAGGGCGGGCGGGAGATTGACTTGCGGCCGTGGGTCACGCCAGTGGCCTGCGGCCACTTGATTATGGTTTCCCCCAAGAATTGGCTGGGCTTAATTTTTCTTTTACTTATTTTGGGGATAATTAGCGTGATAAGAATTCCATCAGACAACGACGCTCGACTAAAAAGAGCCGCCCTAGAGTGGTCCTTGGCAACTTTAGCTGCCACTTTGATTTTATGGGGGGCCTTTGATTCGGGGGGCCAGTTTCAAACCATAAACCAAACAGAGTGGGTAGTTTCTCCGGCCTTAAATTTCCAATGGGGGCCGATCGTTTTAGCGGTGGACGGCATATCCTTGTTTTTTTTTATTTTAACTGCATTGTTAATCCCCATTTGCATTTTAATAAGTTGAAATTCTATTAAATATTTATTGAAAGAATTCTTGTTGTGCTTGCTATTTTTGGAGATTTTATTGATGGGGGTTTTTTCCGCACTTGACCTGTTGTTATTTTATATTTTGTTTGAGGGGATATTAATTCCCATGTTCCTTTTGATTGGCATCTGGGGCTCTAGGGAAGAAAAAGTGCGAGCTTCCTATTATTTCTTCTTTTATACTTTAATGGGGTCGGTGTTTATGCTCTTGGGGATCTTTCAACTGTATGATATCGCCGGCACAACAGATTACCAGACATTATTAAATATTAAACTACCCGAGTCAACCCAAAAGTGGATATTTGCTGGGTTTTTTCTCAGTTTGGCGGTAAAAATCCCCAAGGTGCCCTTCCATATTTGGTTGCCTCAGGCCCATGTTGAGGCCCCCGTCTCGGGTTCGGTCATACTGGCGGGGGTACTATTAAAATTGGGAGGTTATGGGTTTTTGAGGTTTTCTTGGCCCCTTTTACCCGCCGCCTCTGAATATTTTGCCCCCCTAATAATAACGTTGAGTGGGATAGCCATCGTATATGGGAGCCTGACAACTTGTCGGCAAGTGGATTTTAAGCGACTAATTGCTTATTCTTCCGTGGCACACATGGGCCTGGTTACTTTGGGCCTATTCACCCATACAATAGAGGGCTTGGTGGCGGCCGTGTTTTTAATGTTGGCCCATGGCATTGTTAGCTCCTCCCTCTTTATTGCGGTCACTTTTTTATATGAGCGCCACCACACTCGTCTTATAAAGTATTACCGCGGGATTACTATTACAATGCCCATTTTTGCGACCATGATGTTGGTGTTGACACTAACCAATATGGCCATCCCTTTAAGTTGTAATTTTGTGGGGGAATTTTTTTCCCTGTTAGCCGCCTTTGAGTATAGTCTGGTGATTGGGGTTTTGGCCGCATCGGGCATGGTTTTGTCGGCCGCGTATTCCCTTTATTTGTACAACCGAATTTGTTTTGGGGATGCTTCTAATTATCACCTCTTCCCCAGGGACCTAAACAGGCGCGAGGCTTTGGCCATGGCCCCCTTGGTAATTCTAATTTTTTTCCTAGGGATACTGCCCTCTGTGATTATAGGGCCTGTGAAAAATGCCATAATGTTTAGTCCTGGGGGGGCCTAGGGGGGCTCCAATGCTCCTCAAGACAGGGCCCCCCCGGTGGTTTCAACCCTCGCCCCGCCCGCTATAGCGGCCTCAAAGAGGAAAGCCCCTTTGAGGGAGGGGCGAGGGTTCCTTGCAACCTTCACCCGAATGGGTGGCGGTTCCTCCTAGCCTTACAGGCTAGCCACCATATAATGGTGGGGTAATGGCGATGACTTGGGCTTGCTTCTACACATTGTCATTTGGGGCGATCGCTTCTGGAATAATGGTCATATCGGCGCTTAACCCTGTCCACTCAGTTTTTTGGTTGGTAGTTGCTTTTACAAGTTCTTCGGCCCTCTTTATTTTATTGGGGGTAGATTTTATCGCCTTAATGTTTTTAATCGTTTATGTGGGCGCTATTGCTATTCTTTTTTTGTTTGTTATTATGATGTTAAATTTAACTGACTTCCCCCCCGCCTACCGGTTGGGGGGCGAGACAGACATGACAAACTATGTCCCCGTTGGGTTGGCCATTGGGACACTTTTCTTTTCGGAAATTGCCTCCAGTTGGCTCATAATGGGCGGCCACTCTGCTCTTGCGGGCCCCTTTGGGGCTGCGACCTCCGGTTACGCTAGTGAACTGGGGGGGAATTGGAATCTGGCCAACCCTTGGTTTTTAATAAAGTGCCACAATATCGAAGCCATTGGGCGGCTGCTATATACCGATTACTACTATTTATTTATTCTAGCCAGTTTTATATTACTGGTGGCCATGATTGGGGCCATAGTATTAACTCAAGAAATAGGGGAGGAGATAGGGGCCACTGCCAAGAAACAAGACATCTTCCTTCAAACCAGCCGCGCCCCCGAGGGCGCGTAACCCCGATCCCTTGGAGCCTTGCAACCGTCGCCCCGAAGGGGCGACGGTCCCATCAACCCTTATAGGCTGGTGGCACCGGCGGTCCGCGAGGAACCGTGGGTTCCTTGCAACCTTCAATGCCCACCATAGCCATGGTGGCCAGCCTTAAGGCTGGGAGGTGGCGGCGCAACCCCCGGCGGTTCCTTGAGGCCCCCCAGTTCAATTCTGGGGGCCCCCCCATGCAACTAAGGAAAGAGAACCCCATCCTATCTATTGTAAATGGTTTAATTATTGATTTGCCAAGCCCCTCCAATATTTCTTATATGTGGAACTTCGGTTCTTTGTTGGGGGCATGCCTGGCTATACAAATACTAACAGGGATTTTTCTGTCAATGCACTATTGCGCCGATGTAAGTTTGGCCTTCGCCTCCGTGGGCCACATTATGCGCGATGTTAATTATGGATTTTTACTAAGGTACTTACATGCCAATGGGGCCTCCATGTTTTTCCTATGCGTCTATCTTCATATAGCTAGGGGATTGTATTTTGGGAGCTATTCACGAACTGCGGTTTGAAATGTTGGTGTTGTAATATATGTATTGATGATGGCCACAGCTTTTATCGGATACGTTTTACCTTGGGGCCAAATGTCTTTCTGGGGCGCCACGGTAATTACTAACTTATTGTCAGCCATCCCTTATATTGGGACAGATATTGTCCAATGGGTTTGGGGGGGATTTAGTGTTTCTAACGCCACACTTAATCGGTTCTACAGCCTCCATTACCTATTCCCCTTTATTCTAGCGGCTTTGGCCATGGTCCACTTGATATGTTTACATGTTGAGGGGTCTAATAATCCTATCGGGGTTAAGTCTGACGTCGATAAAGTCTCCTTCCATGTTTATTATACATCTAAGGATTGATACGGTATAGTCGCATTGGCGGTGATATTGGGTGCCATTGTGTACATCACCCCTAATTTGTTAGGGGACCCGGAAAATTTCATCCAGGCCAACCCCTTGGTAACTCCGGTCCATATTCAACCAGAGTGGTACTTTTTATTCGCTTATGCCATATTGCGTTCAATTCCCAATAAGTTAGGGGGGGTTGTGGCCATGTTCTCTAGTTTTTTGATATTATTTTTAATGCCATGGCTCCATAGTAGCCGATTTAGAGGCTTGACCTTCCGGCCCTTGGCGCGACTCGCCTTTTGGTTTTTCGCGGCCGACTTCTTACTTCTTACTTGGATTGGGTCACAACCTGTCGAGGAGCCCTTTATAATAATTGGGCAACTAGCTTCAATTTTTTATTTTTCTTACTTTTTAGTTATAACTCCCCTTTTGGGTCATTTTGAAAATTGGTTGACAAGCAATCCACGCCCCGAAGGGGCGGCGGTTGCAATGAACCCCCGCCCTTCAAGGGCGGAGGCCTAAGCCTCCGTACCTCGAGCCACCACCACCCCCCTTCGGGGGGGGGACCATAGGTTGAAGATGGGGGGGGCCGTCAAGGAACCGTAGGTTCTTAGGGGGAGGGTTGCTCCAGTCTAGGCTTGAGGCTGTCCCTCCTAAAAGCCCGCCCCGGGGCGGAGCCCCCCCCCACAACCCAAAAATAGAGAATAAGTAAAAATGAAATCTACCGTTTATCATCCCTATCATTTAGTAGACCCCAGTCCATGGCCTTACATAGGATCTTGCGGAGCTCTTTTTGTTACTATAGGCAGTGTTATGTATTTTCATTATAGTCAACCCTGGGTCATGTATATGGGATTAATAACAATTGTATTTACCATGATAGTTTGGTGGAGGGATGTGATCCGGGAGGCCACTTTTCAAGGCCACCACACCCTAATGGTTAAACAGGGGTTAAAGTATGGGATGCTTCTATTTATAGCCTCCGAGGTTCTTTTCTTCTTTTCCTTTTTTTGGGCTTTCTTCCACAGCAGCCTGTCACCCACGATTGAACTCGGTGCCGTCTGGCCGCCCCAGGGCATTGACCCGTTGAATCCCTTTTCGGTACCCCTATTAAACACTGCGGTGTTACTCAGCTCGGGCGCCACCGTAACCTGGGCGCACCACGCCATAATCAGCGGCCGAAGGGGAGAGGCCATCCGGGGGCTCACCGCCACCGTGGTTTTAGGGCTAATCTTTACCGCACTACAAGCAATGGAATACTATGAGGCCCCCTTTGCCATTTCGGATTCAGTTTATGGGTCTACTTTTTTTGTGGCCACGGGGTTCCATGGCCTCCATGTTATAATAGGGACTACTTTTTTGGCCGTCTGTTTAGCCAGATTAGTATCCCATCAATTTACTCGCCATCACCATTTTGGATTTGAAGCTTCAAGTTGGTATTGGCACTTCGTAGATGTAGTGTGGTTGTTTTTGTATATTTGTATATATTGGTGGGGGTCTTAGGGCCCCCGGTTACCAGTAATGATGCCTCACCATGCATCTCCATTGGGGACCGAGGGTTCCTCCCCCGGAGGGGGCGACTGTCCCTTCAAGGAGGCTGTCCCTCCTGGGGGGCAACCCTCCGTTGCCCCACCATCGTAGATGGTGGCTAGCCTGTAAGGCTAGAAGGAGCCGCCGCCCGAAGGGCGGCGGTTGCCCGTATTAGA